CAAAAATCCTTCAATTCTCAAATCAAAAGAGAATAGAATAAACCATACTTTCATACAATATCTTAATTGAATTATATGTAATGATCAATAAATTCCGTTTAATTCTACGTCTACATGTATAAAAATTCTAGTAATCTATTTTATAGATAATAGATATTTAGACTTGAGTTGACGAACAACCAGTACCAATATTAGTGTTTATTAGTGTCGACTAGAAATGGGGCGTGGCCAAGTGGTAAGGCAACGGGTTTTGGTCCCGCTATTCGGAGGTTCGAATCCTTCCGTCCCAGAACATACCTGACCCACGATCATTTTATTAATCTATAATTTTATTAATCTATAATAAAAAAGAAAATATATATCTATATCATAATCTATATCATAATAAAATATATCAAAATAAAGATTGTCTTTTCGACCAGTCTTCCGTTTAAGAGTATAATATTGTTATAGAATGTGATTCTTATTTCTTTTTTTTTTTTTTATTAATCATATCTTTTTCACAAATTTAATCGAGTTCAAATAACACGCATATGAAACAAAATTTTGATTTGTTAAATATTACTGATTTTACAATATGAAATATGAAAAAATAACAACCTAAATCTTCAATCTTTCCTTACATCAGTCTTTTTTTTTTATTAATCATTGATGGTTTAATCCAATATGGATTTATCTTTCTCTTAATGATGATAAAAAGCGAATGGTACTTACTGTAAAACCTTATGCAAATAATGATATAGGGTAGGAAACTATTCAATCAATTAAATCTTTTTAATGATTTCTTATGAGTTCTTGGTACTCTAAGAAGTGTGAAATTGTTGAATTTATCCTATCACGTTACTTGAAGATAGATATTCAAAATAACTTGTTTATTCGTGTTTATTTATTCATGTTATGTTAGTTATAATTAAAAAAAAATTATAAACAATGGGGTTAAATTGATTGAATTCTTGTTGAGACTTCGTCATACATTATCCATTCTTCATATAGAAGAAAAAAGTATAGATTATTTAGAAGAAAAAAGTATAGATTATTTAGAAGAAAAAAGTATAGATTATTATGTACCGACCGAACCGATGATTATTCACGATTCCATAATTGAATCAATTACATACTGGTTCCAAACTGAAGGAATGTTATGGTAAAACTTCGTTTAAAACGATGTGGCAGAAAGCAACGTGCGACTTGAAGGACATGATCAGCTGTGGATTCTTACATCCACCACTTTTTTATATTATATAGGAACGAAAGTGCTCTTGGCTCGACATCATTTGTTCTGTTCCACTGGAACCCTCATTTTTGAGAGTGTTGCCATGTAAATAGTACACGATGGAGCTCGAGTAGAACGTATTGATTAATTTCTCAAGGGCAAGAATCTAAGGTTAGTATCGATCAATAAATTGGAACAACTTCGTAAGTATATTTTAGATATATAAATCTAAAGGATCCAATTCGATAAAATTTAAAAGTTAATTTTGTTGGAATTGGTAAAACTCTTTTGATCAAATCAAAAGTAAAGTGTATTACGTAGGAATCAACCATTCATACGATTCTTTGATAGAAAGAAATCACAAAAAATGGTATGTTGCTGCCGTTTTGAAACGATTTAAAGATCACCGAAGTAATGTCTAAACCCAATGATTCAAGGCAAAGATAAAGATCCTGGAACAAGGAAATACCGTTTTCAATTGTCTCAACAACCAGATCATATTTAAGAATCAAAATAGATTCTAAAGGAGACAGACAAAAAGGGTTAGAGACCACTCAATAAATTTAATACCTAAAAGGTTTCTTTTGAGTTATTTGAGAGTTATTCAACTTGAGTTATGAGGATACAAATAATTTTTTTTTTTTGGGGGGGGGGGGGGAAGACTAAGAAAAAGTATTTAAACTAAAATCAATAATATAATGAATTTGATGATTTTATGGATCTATTTGATATTATGATTCTATACATAGACATAATTTAGAATTTTCTCGAGCCGTACGAGGATAAAACTTCTTATACGTTTCTAGGGGGGGGGAGTATTGTTCATCTATCCCAATGAGCCATTTATCGAATCGTTGCAATTGATGTTCGATCCCGACGAGAGGGAAGAGATCTTCGTAAAGTGGGTTTTTATGACCCGATAAAGAATCAAATCTATTTAAATGTTCCTGCTATTCTATATTTCCTTGAAAAAGGTGCTCAACCTACAGGAACTGTTCATGATATTTCAAAAAGGGCGGGGGTTTTTACGGAACTTCGCCCTAATCAACAAATAAAATTCAATTAATGAAAATAAAAAAATGTGGATGATTTGTATATAGCCTTGTATAACCTTTTTGTTTCTTTGCTATTTCCTCTTTTGTTCTATTTATATCATACTAATTATATCATACTCAATTTATTATTGTTACTATAAAAGAGTGTCTTTTATAACGACAAAAATCGATTTATATTTTATTGATATAAATTTTATTGATATATATAAAATAGATAGAAAAAGATTAAGTG